TATACTCTAAATTAACTCTAATTTATTAGTATGTTATCATTTCTATAATGATAAAAAATTATACGTATATTACATTATATAATTTGTTACTTTGATTTATTACAAATATCCACAATAACTTTATTCGTAATTCAAATACGAATACTAGCCTCAGATTTTTTTTATTTATGAAAAAACCAAAGCCCCTTATCGGATTTGAACCGATGACTTACGCCTTACCATGGCGTTACTCTACCACTGAGTTAAAAGGGCTCGTTTGATTCAATTCCTGAATAAATTCACTAGCCACTATGAGTTTAGTATATAGACTTATTATAATATATGTACATATAAGACTATATCTTATATTTATAGCGGTTCGTTCAGAAATGAAAAATTTGACTTGTCTGTTAAATTAAATAAAATTCTAGGGGAGGATATACTAGTGAATATAGTTAAAATAAAATGGTTTATTGATATTGGATTTGATAAATAGAAATGCAATGACAATGGATTTTTTTCGATCCTAATTGGAATTGACATCATAACGAAATTTATTTGATTGATACACGTACCTACTAATTTAACAGGGATCCAACATATCTCATTGAATGATTGATAAAGAAATTTGGCGCAGCCTCTGAACTAAATTATGAACTAAATTATTGGCGGAAAAAATCCTATAGAATCGTGAAAGATGGAAAGATCCTCCATCTCGAGTCATACCATCCCATTATATTGACAATTTTTAAAATTGTGCATACTATCAGCATAGTATCCTGGCGGTCGTTCAAGTATGATATGCCCCCATCGTCTAGTGGTCCAGGACATCTCTCTTTCAAGGAGGCAGCGGGGATTCGACTTCCCCTGGGGGTAGGGTACTACGAAAGGAAGTTGATCATGGATTATCAATAAGCCTGGAATTTATTCTTCCTGGGTCGATGCCCGAGCGGTTAATGGGGACGGACTGTAAATTCGTTGGCAATATGTCTACGCTGGTTCAAATCCAGCTCGGCCCAAAAATCCGCCGATCTACACACGAAATGGTATCATATAACTCATTTTGTGCTCTCCAGAAATGCCCGATCCCCAGCACTATTTATTTACTCTATTTTTCCAACAAATTAGGATCTTGATAATGATCTATATTCATATCAGGATCTGTAAGTGTAAAATACAATCGAAGGAAAGGGATAAAGAAAAAACCCTTTTCATTGAAAGAGTAATTATCCCATTTATTTGTCAATAACGAAAGGATTACTAGTAATCCAGGTCGGTCTCACTAAAGCGAAGCGCATACCCATATGATATTATATATATCACTCGCGGCTCTGTTACAACACGCCAATTTGAATCTAAATTCAAAATTGAAGGGGTTAGAATAAAATAATAAAAATATGTATACATAATACTTTATTTTATTATTGTATTTACTTGGGATTGTAGTTCAATTGGTCAGAGCACCGCCCTGTCAAGGCGGAAGCTGCGGGTTCGAGCCCCGTCAGTCCCGACGGATCCAATAAAAAAATATATAAACTCCGCTCTCTCTTTTTTGTGAAAGTAAGTCGAATTTCGTTTTTATCATCAATCGGGGAATTTTCATTTCTTTGACTAGTACTGATTCGATTGATGAGCGATAGACATATGTGGATTAGGACAATTATTGGTAGCATCACATTCAGGATTCCAAGAGATACCATACTGTACCGGGTATGGCTTTTTTCGATTACTGCTACTCTGTCGAATAGAGTAGAGTACTTTATGTTTCCCGGAAGTACATATAGAAAGGGAATTTGCATGATATAAAATAACTTAGTTATTGTAATAGAATACTTTCAGGGATCGCTTTTTTATTAGGGGAGCGCTATTTTTTTATTAAGGGGTTTCCTTGAAAGAACAAACTTTATTTATTTTTATATAAAAATAAATAATAATAAATAATTATAGTTAATTTGATGGAATATTAGATTTTTTATACCGAAACTTGTACTCGTCTTTATCATCTTTCTTTTGTTTTCCGAGGAGATTAGATTCGCTCAGTAAAAAAAGAAGTTTCGAACTTAACTCTTTCCCCCCTCCTTTTTTTTATTTATCTTCTATTGTTTGTTGGGGGTTGTTTAGAATCAATGGTAAGTGTACGGGCGGTTCAATGATACTTCATCAGATGGTTGTACAAAAGGGGCAGTAGGTTATATAAAAGAAAGAATAAAAAAGAATGATAAATAAAAAAAAGTAAAATTATTGGTTGGATCAGGAAAAAAATTGGAGTTCGGTATGGATAAAAGATTGTCCTATGTTATACTATTCAATTCTTGACGATGAGTTGATTTGATAGTGCAGATATTGTTATTCATGATATTGATCCGATTCGATATCATCGAGATGTAATTCATCCCATTGAATTTACAAGCGAAAGATTTATTATCTCTATGGGATTAACTCCCGAGTTATTGCGAATTAAATTAAAGAAAAACGAAACAATGAGATTATGGAAGTAAATATTCTCGCATTTATTGCTACTGCACTGTTTATTCTAGTTCCTACCGCTTTTTTACTTATAATATACGTAAAAACAGTCAGCCAAGGTGATTAATTTGAATTAAACTGGACTTTTTAGTTCTTATCAAGAATTGAAGAGACGAAAGGGATTCAAATTTCGCGTCTTAAATGAACTGGGCAGACTAGAATTCGCCGTATTCTATGAAATAAATACGATAGTATGGTAGAAAGATTCAGATATTTCTTTCTACCATACTATCTACTATTGTTATTGTAGTGTATATAAGGTGTATTGTAATCCGGATTAATTTAATAGAGATCAATCTATAATAGTATCGTCAGATTTCTATATATCGGTATATATATGTATATCAATTATATATTATATATAAATATAGTGCCTCCCACCAATTCGATTTCTTTGCTTTATGCACCTGTCTTATATTTCTATTTAATTTGTGTTGATTTCAATCAATTTGAACTAATTGAAAAGCGACTCGTACGATTCTAATTCCCAGATTGCTGATTATTTTCAATATGAATTCCGATCAAAAGAATCAAGGGCCTCTTTGATGGGTATAATAAAAGAAAATTAAAGTAATCTTTTTATTAGCATAGCATTCTGACGAAGAGGTCATTGATCGATCAGTTTCCAGATGATCTATGGAAACTCCTTCGAATTTCGAAAAAAAGGGGGGGCTAAAGGATTAGTAAACCTCTTTTAACGTTTGAATAGTGCGTTCAATAAAAAGTGAGTTCAATAAAATAAGTACAACATAAATCAAATTTTCAAAATATTAAAACAAACGGGAAGTGCACAATATGCGACTCGCCCAAGACAAGACACTATTTTAGTCTGTGTAGTATCTCGTTAAAGAACTACTATGTCTGTGTTGTTTCCGATAGAAAATGTGTATCTACGTAATTGTAATGTAATAACAGAACTATTTTTTTTTTGAATAATAAAAAAGGAACCAAAAAAGTAAAATAAAAAAAGTTCAACTCTTCCTCACGGTCCATATCTAATTTTAGTAAGAGTCGGTTCATCGAAATAGAAAATTGATCAAGAATTAAGTTGGAATAAATTTACTACCATTTGTATTTCTTTTACTTTGTATTCTTTTTACTTTCGAAATACAAACACGTAAATAATTGAAATATTTGTTTGATTGAAAGAATATTCTTCATATATATTATTCATAAACTATATTACTACACTAAAACCCAAGAAAATTTTGAAATGCAGATATTTTTTTATTTCTATTTCAATTTAAAAATTGAATTTTAAATTGAAATAGTGTTGAAAGAGTGAAATTTCAACTAAAAAAAGCTTTTCAGACCTGAACGATTTATAAAAAATTTGATACAGTTTAATTCCTACAACTCAATTACAATTAGTAATACTTCTAGAGTCCACTTCTTCCCCATACTACGAGTGAAAGAGAAAATGTAAAGACTACCATTAAAGCAGCCCAAGCGAGATTTACTATATCCATGTGAATTATGTCCCCTATCTCTATGACGAAATTCTTGAATTATTGTTCACTAATAAATAATAGTGGAATCACTGGCGCAGAGTCAAAAATTCTAACCTAAGATCGTTGATGAAACAATCCAATAAATCCAACTTTAACTTATTAACTTATAAGGAGTCTTATAAGAATTCTAGTATAATCAGAAAAGATTAAGCACAAGAAAAATATGCGGAGACCCCCTTGGAAGTATCAAAGAAATGCTACTAATATATAGTATGTAGAAATAAGAAAAATAGATTCTTTTTTTGTTGCCCTTCATTAAGTTAAATAAAAAGTATAAAAAAAAATAGAATAAAAAAAAAATAGAATATATAGAATATAAGGTAGATCACTACCTAGCCCATACCCTATTTCTTTCCCATTTTCTTTTGATCTAATCCTTAACTTAACGTCTCCTTATTGTCTCTATGAAAGACGCCCTATTATGTTTTTGACTAGAGGTTAACGAAAAAAGAAAACAGGTATATACAAAACAGGTATATACTAAGTAAAAGCCAATTACTCAGTCAATCGAATTAATATTGATTGCGGAGTACGCAAAGACAATATGTATACAAAGTCTCTTATGGCCTTTCCGCAACTAAAATAAAAACGGAATTCGATTTCCGTCCTGCTATCCAATCGAATTCCAAACTCGGCTCGTAGACACTCCATTAGTAATGGAAGGACTCTCAAGATTTATAAGTTTCCTCCGTTGGCTTCCGCCGGAAAAATTTTTCAAATTATAGCAGCAAAATAGAAGGGAGTATCTCAATTCTTTTGGTGATTAGGCGACACCCGGATTTGAACTGGGGAAAAAGGATTTGCAGTCCCCCGCCTTACCGCTCGGCCATGCCGCCAAAACGATACCAAATCAAAATCTATGAAAAAAATCCCCCTTTGTCTTCTTATTTATTGTACTTGTATTTTATTTTGAATCTTAATCCCGTTTTTCTTTTAACTACTTTTCTAAAAGAAAGATTTCTTTTTGTTTGGCTTGGATCCATC